AAAGGGTGTATCTTTCGAAGCCAGAATTGATTTTCCTTGATATCTAACATAATGCATGAAAGAATACTTGAAGAAGGCTCGAATGTCCCGAAAATCATTATCAAAAAAAACTTCAACAGGAAGTTCTATTTTTACATAGAAATATATTCGCTCAAAAAAGACTCCAGAAGATGTTGGCCGGAAATGAGAAGATTGATTACGGAGAAAAAGGAAGATGGATTCGTATTCACATGCATAAGAATTATATAGGAACAAGAATAATCTTGGATTACCTTTTAAAAAAATGGAAATATGTTTTTGGGGAGTAATAAGACTATTCCAATTACAATACTCGTAGAAAAAGAAACGTAATAAATGCAAAGAAGAGGCATCCTTCACCCAGTAGCGAAGGTTTTGAACCAAAATTTCAAAATGGGTGGGATAGGGTATTAGTACATCTGACGCATAATCTAAATGCGAAAATCGGTCCTCTAGAAAAGGAAATATTGAATGAATTGATCGTAAATTATGAGATTTTGCTATATGCTTCCTTTCTAAGGAAGATAATAGTCGTAGGGAAAATGGAATTTCCACAATGACCGCAAATCCCTCTGAGAGAATTTGCGAATACAAATTCTTATTGTGCCCAAAAAATGGATTTAGAATAGAATCATTAGCCGAAATAATCAAATGATTCTGTTGATACATTCGAGTAATTAATCGTTTCACAATTATTAAACTAGATTTATTGTCAGAACCGGCATTTTCGAACAAAATGGATCTATTTAAACCATGATTATTAGCAAGTGCATAAATATACTCCCGAAAAATAAGGGGGTATAGGAAGTCGTGGCGCCGAGATCCACCTAGTTCTAAATATCCTTGAAATTCCTCCATTCCCAATTCGCTTTGAACTAAAAATAAAGAAAAATAGAATTAATTATTAATTAAAGTAAGGGGTTTATTGGTTATCAAATGATACATAGTACGATATAGTCAAAACAGGGTATTATAGTAAGAAAAGAAAAAATACCTCGGAAATGGGTAGACTCATCAAGGGACTCCCTATCCTCTTAGTTTTCTATTTGTTATAGGATAACAAGATGGATTCGAAATCCTTTATTTTTTCAACACAATCGCTCTTTTGATTTTGGAAAAACTATCTTTATCAAGATGCTGCTTCTTTTACACATTTTTGGCTAACCCAAAATGGGAAATAGCTAATAGTTAGGACTCATTAAAAAATTGATAATCATTCACTAATGGAAAACCCTTTCCCCGTACCGGGCACTAATAAAATTTTAACGTGTAATTAGATTGGGGAATCATTCAAATTAAGAACAGAAGCTCGTTGCTTTTTCTTTCCCTATAATTAATTGGGTTCATAGGACTCTATCCATTTATTCATTCGACCCAACTCGGAATTTATTTCATTTTATTTCTCACTAAGAATTCAAACAAGATTTTGAACCGATCCAGTAAGAATGAAATATTCTCAGAATTTTCTATTGATACGACATGCTGTTTTTTCCAATCATTCCTTTCAGGATCAGTCGTGGTCTTACAAACTCTACCGGAGGTAGAAACGAATCTGTTACTTCATACAAATGTGTATAAGATGCTAGCCGCACTTAAAAGCCGAGGACTCTACCGTTGAGTTAGCAACCCTAATAAAAATCAAAAAAAATGTGAATGTGTGGGTACAACAATCGGAGTAAAAATAAAAAAGGGAAAAAATTGCACGACACAATCAATCAAAATACTGAACTATCAAGAAATCTATCGAATACAAAATTTCTAATAGATTCTGAATCGAAAAACTCAAAAAAAATAGATCCGTTTATACACGATCGAATTATATTTGTTTGATCCACTGTTGTCAATATGAATTGAATACTTAGAATAAAAGTAGAATGAAAATAAAATGAATAAGAGACTTGTGCTGGATTAGCATAACACTAGATAGATAATATAGATAACTAGAAAAACAGCAAAGATTAAGGACGAAATAGGAAAGAATCCCGTCTCGGGTTTATTTCTTTGTTAATGCAGTTACAACAAAAAACTCCCAATTGGAGAAAATGCCAAAATTTTATATGCCTCGTCGATCCAATTACTTCATTTATTCACCTGATCTTTTTCTATCCATCTTATATCAAATTATATCAAAAAAACAGATTTTTGTCATTATATAAGATGGTATTCTATGGTAACAATAATAGAAGTAATTGGGGGGGGTAGTATAGTAGAAAAAAATTATACAAAGCTATATATGAATCACCCCCACCCTCTTCTCTCTCTTTTTTTTATTTCATAAATTGGCTTTCGTTTGATTAAAATTCAATTCTGTAAAAACCCCCGCCTTCTTTAAAATATCATAAACAGTTTCTGTAGGCTGAGCGCCTTTTTCAAGAAAATATAGAATGCCGGGAATATTTAAATAGGTTTGATTTTTTATCGGATCATAAAACCCCACTTTACGAAGATCTCTTCCTTCTCTTCGAGATCGCACATCAATTGCAACGATTCGATAAAGGGCTCATTGGGATAGATGTAGATGAACTATAACCCCCCCTAGAAACGTATACGAAGTTTTCTCCTCGTACGGCTCGAGAAATTGGAAGTTAGATCTATGTATAGAATTAGAATGTTAAATAGATCCATAACATCATCAAATCAATTAGAGGATTATTTAATCCTTTTTTATTCCTCTTTATCAAAAAAAATCGTTTGTATTCTCATAACTCAAGTTGGATAACTCTGAAATAGTTCAAAAGAAAAGCCTTAGGCATTTCATTTTTTGAGTGGTCTCTAACCCCTTTTTGTTTGTCTCATTTAGAATATATTTGGATTCTTTTTCCTTTATCTGGTTGTCGAGACAATTGAAAACGGCATTTCCTTGTTCCAAAATACTTTCTCTTTGCCTGGAATCGTTGGGTTTAGACATTACTTCGGTGAATTTGAATCATTTCAAAACGACAGCAACATGCCCCTTTTTATGATTTCTTTCTATCAAAAAATCATACGCCCGGTCGATTCCCGCATGATACACTTTTGATCAAAAGAGTTTCACCAATTCAAACAAATTTTCCTTATTTTATTTGAAACTTGCTCGAATTGGATCGTTTCGATTTCTACTAGATCGAAAATTTACTTACGAAGTTGTTCCAACTTATTAATTGGCACTAACCGTAGATCCTTGCCCCTGAGAAATGAATCAATACTTTCTGCTCGAGCTACATCATATACTGTTGACGTTAAACCCCAACAGTATATGATGTCGAGCCAAGAGCACTTTCATTTCTATAGAATAGAAAATGGTGGGTGTAAAAATCCACAACTGATTATGTCTGTCAAGTCGCACGTTGCTTTTTACCACATCGTTTCAAACGAAGTTTTACCATAACATTTCTCTAGTTTGGGACTGATATGTAATTGATTCAATTATGGAATCATGAATAGTCACTTGTTCGATCGTTTCATAGAAATCTATATTTATTCTTCTTTTATATGAATTGGTGCTTTCTAAAGTAAATCTACATTCCATCTTCAAGTAACCTAATAGGTTATATTCAACAATCTCAGACTTCTTCGAATATCAAATAGTCAGAAGAAACGATTCAAATAGTTATTTAATGGAAAACCCCCGCCTCATACCAACATCACTATTTGAATAAAGTTTTACTAAGGATCGCATTTGATGATCATAAAAAAATCCGCGATTCAAAAAATATAGATTGAAAAAATCGAATTCTTTTTTTTCATAGAGTGGGAGTGGATAAAACGGGTTGATGGAAAGGAAGATTTAGGCCCTTTTTTCTTTCATTTAATTATTCTAATAATGTCTATTTATATAGTATAGAAATAATAGGTATTTCCTGGGACGGAAGGATTCGAACCTCCGAATACCGGGACCAAAACCCGTTGCCTTACCACTTGGCCACGCCCCATTTAGATTTATGTTCGATACTACTAAAGACTAGTATTGTATTGGTTATTCGTCAATTCCAGTCCAAATATCTATGGACTCTATTGTTCCTGGGATTTTGACACGTGTAGATATAGAATTATCTATAGAATAAAACTGAATTTATTGATCATTACATATAATTCAATTAAGATATTGTATGAAAGGATGGTTTCTTCAATTCGCAAAAGAAAATAGATACATTTTTGATTGGGCGAGTTCAAGTTCAAAAACAACAATTCATTTTGATCGACCCGCCTTTCCTCATTTTGACCGTATACCAATTAATTATCAATAATAATATATTTATATTATTATATTAACTCAATCAAAATACAATTATCTCCAAGTCCAATAAAAAAAATGTTTGTTATGCTTAATATCTTTAGTTTGATCTGTATCTGTCTTAATTCCGCCCTTTATTCGAGTGGTTTTTTCTTAGCCAAACTACCTGAGGCCTACGCTTTTTTGAACCCAATCGTAGATTTTATGCCAGTAATACCCGTTCTCTTTTTTCTATTAGCCTTTGTTTGGCAAGCTGCTGTAAGTTTTCGATGAAATTTTGAATCATGTCCTAGACATGATTTATTGGTGTCAAAATAGGATATGTGGTATAAAAATGGAGAATCTATTCTCTTTTTTTTTCAAAACAATGATCTTGGAGATTGTGTAATGCTTACTCTCAAACTCTTTGTTTACACAGTAGTGATATTCTTTGTTTCTCTCTTCATCTTCGGATTCCTATCTAATGATCCAGGACGTAATCCTGGACGCGAAGAATAAAAAAAGAAAGAGGGCTTTCCTTTTGCTTGCTTAATTTTTTCAATGTGATTAGGGTTTTATCTATTGCACATCTTTAATTAAATAACAAAATCAAAAAAAGGTTCGAAGCGTTGGAATTTGAAAGAACAATAAAATACCGAGTTATCAACGGAAACGGAAAGAGAGGGATTCGAACCCTCGGTACGAAAGGCTCGTACAACGGATTAGCAATCCGACGCTTTAGTCCACTCAGCCATCTCTCCGAATTGAAAGGGGATAATTACTATCTTAC